ATTCAGCGCAGTGGATACCTTGTAATCCAGTAATTCCCGCTCGTTCCCCTAATTGCAATTAAACTCGGCCCAATCTTTTACTAAAAGGATTGAGCCGAATAAAGAATGAAGATCCTATCTATTTGCATATATCTTGCATATATCAGTACATACCTTACCTATTTATATATATACAAGATCTAAATACAAGATAAGATCTAAGACTAAACAACTCAATGCTTCTATTGTTGGATCCATAATTAATCCTATGGATCCTTAGGATTGGTGGATCATTTTATATCCCGTAGTTTCGGACCATAGATCAAGCCAAGGGTCACAACTCCTTCTACCCATCCTGTATATTGTCCCTTTCATTCCGTGTTGCAATAGGCACTTAATATTCTATTATACGAGATTCTACGAAAATGAATTCTTCATAGGAGGGGGCAAATATTTATCTTTTCGATGAGAATTTGTACATGACATGGGAGAAACCCCTCTTTAATTGAAGAAAAGGTTCCATCATATATAGTGAATTGATACCCCGGATTCCCAGAATCATTTCTTTCAATGCTCACTCGTTATTAGTTAATGATCCTAGTAATTGGATCTATATGCTTATTCCGATAGGAAATGAAATAGTAAAATGATTATTCATCGAATGACTATTCATCTATTGTATTTTCAAATAGGGGGCAGGAAGGCTCTATGGAAAAATGGTGGTTCAATTCGATATTGTCTAACGAGGAGTTAGAACACAGGTGTGGGCTAAGTAAATCAATGGACAGTCTTGGCTGTCCTATTGGAAATACCAGTGGAAGTGAAGACCCCATTCTAAATGATACGGATAAAAACATTCCTAGTTGGAGCGATAGTGGCAGTTATAGTTGCAGTAATGTTGATCATTTTTTAGGTGTCAGGGACATTTGGAGTTTCATCTCTGATGAAACTTTTTTAGTTAGGGATAGTAATGGTAACAGTTATTCCGTATATTTTGATATTGAAAATCAGATTTTTGAGATTGACAATGATAGTTCTTTTCTGAGTGAACTAGAAAGTTCTTTTTCTAGTTATCTGAATAATGGGTCTAAGAGTGACAATCGCTACTATGATTGTGACATGTATGATACTAAATATAGTTGGAATAATCACATTAATAGTTGCATTGATAGTTATCTTCGTTCTGAAATCCGTATTGATAGTTACATTTATAGTTATATTTGTAGTGGTGAAAGTATAAGTGGTAGTGATAGTGGGAATTCTAATATAAGAACTGGCGGTAATGACAGTGATATAGGAGAAGGATCGAATGATTTCGATATAAATCAAAAATACAGACATTTATGGGTTCAATGCGAAAATTGTTATGGATTAAATTATAAGAAATTTTTTAAGTCAAAAATGAATATTTGTGAACAATGTGGATATCATTTGAAAATGAGTAGTTCAGATAGAATCGAACTTTCGATTGATCCGGACACTTGGGATCCTATGGATGAAGACATGGTCTCTATCGACCCCATTGAATTTCACTCGGAAGAGGAGCCTTATAGAGATCGTATCGATTCGTATCAAAGAAAGACAGGTTTAACTGAGGCTGTTCAAACAGGCATAGGTCAACTAAACGGTATTCCCATAGCAATGGGGGTTATGGATTTTGAGTTCATGGGAGGTAGTATGGGATCCGTAGTAGGCGAGAAAATCACCCGTTTGATCGAGTATGCTACTAATAGATCTTTACCTGTTATTATGGTGTGTGCTTCTGGAGGAGCACGCATGCAAGAAGGAAGTTTGAGCTTGATGCAAATGGCTAAAATATCTTCCGCTTTATATGATTATCAATCAAATAAAAAGTTATTCTATGTATCAATCCTTACATCTCCTACAACCGGTGGAGTGACAGCCAGTTTTGGTATGTTGGGAGATATCATTATTGCTGAACCCAATGCCTACATTGCATTTGCGGGTAAAAGAGTAATTGAACAAACATTGAATAAGACAGTACCCGAGGGTTCACAAGCGGCTGAGTATTCATTCCATAAGGGCTTATTTGATCCAATCGTACCACGTAACCCTTTAAAAGGTGTTCTGAGTGAGTTATTTCAGCTACACGGTTTCTTTCCCTTGACTCAAAATTAAAGTAGAGCACTAGTACTAGGCTCAGTTATTTGTAGCGAACTTTAGTTCATCGCAATCAAAGTCCAAATAAGAAGAATGGGGTTTTCTTTGGTGACATAAGTTCTATAGTCAGAATCAGAAGTTTCGGATAATTACTTTTTTTATTTTTATTTTCTCCAGATTTTTTATCCTACCCCTATTGATGATTAGAAATCAGGAACCCTCTATAAAATAAAGAGGAGAAAAGAGTGAATTCTTCCTTCCGCGGAATAGAATTGGGAAAATGAAAAGAATTTCATGTTCCCTTCCTTCTTACGTATTAATATATAGAATAATGAAAATCTATAATAGAAATGTTGCATATTTCTATATCTATATCTCCCGAGAACCTCCTTTTTTTTACTATGAATCCCTGTTGGATCGGATTCTAACGAATCCTTAGGGAACTCGTAAGAAACTCTTTATTATAAGATAAGGACGGGAGAACAAGAATAAAAAGCGGATTATCATACATATATTTTGTGTAGAAAGATGAATAGGTACACTTATTTAGTTCTACATTCCTTGCACTTATTATATACTTATAATAAATATACTTATCATAAGATATATTTCTAACAAGTACAAATTTATAACAAGTACAAATATTAAATCGAGGCACCTATTCTATGACAGATTTCAATTTACCCTCTATTTTTGTGCCTTTAGTGGGCCTAGTATTTCCGGCAATTGCAATGGCTTCTTTATCTCTTCATGTTCAAAAAAACAAAATTGTTTAGATCCGATGGGATCAAATCTCATCAATTTATTTTAACACTTGGACTTGGATCATAATACAGATATCTTTTAGTGGAATAGGGTACGGTACGACATGTGACTCCCTCCGAGCACAAATAAAAAAGCTGTTATTGTTATGCATGCAGATCCATGATATATGGATAAATGCATGTATATTATATGTGGGTATAGCTGTTTTTGTTTTCAAATAGATCAGCGAATATCTGAAATAGAAAGTCAATGTATCTATATGTATGTAGATATACATAGTGGGATCATATGAAGGGGATGTTATTATTTTATATCTAACCAATTCGATGAATTACTCCTAATGGTTTACATCATAATAGTGCTAGTTGATGAGAGTTACTTCGGGATCAAAACAAAAAAAAGTAAAGTCAAATTCATTTGGCTTATTCTATTCTCTCAATTCCAATAGAATGCAACTGGATCGAGTATGAACTGGCAATCCGAACGTATATGGATAGAACTTATAACGGGGTCTCGAAAAACAAGTAATTTCTGCTGGGCCTGTATCCTTTTTTTAGGTTCACTAGGATTCTTATTGGTTGGAACTTCCAGTTATCTTGGTAGGAATCTGATATCCGTATTTCCCTCTCAGGAAATCCTTTTTTTTCCCCAAGGAATCGTGATGTCTTTCTATGGGATCGCTGGTCTGTTCATTAGTTCCTATTTGTGGTGCACAATTTCGTGGAATGTAGGTAGTGGTTATGATCTTTTTGATAGAAAAGAAGGAATAGTGTGTATTTTTCGTTGGGGATTTCCTGGAATAAATCGTCGCATCTTCCTTCGATTCCTTATGAGAGATATACAGTCAATCAGAATGGAAGTTAAAGAGGGTCTTTATCCTCGTCGTGTCCTTTATATGGAAATCAGAGGCCAGGGAGCCATTCCCTTGACTCGTACCGATGAGAATTTTACTCCACGAGAAATTGAACAAAAAGCTGCTGAATCGGCCTATTTCTTGCGCGTACCAATTGAAGTATTTTGAAATGAACTGAAGAATGAATGCTTTCTCCGCATGAGGGAAGGAACTCAGGAATCCCCTTTTTAATATAACTGAAGTTTCTTCGGAACGTTTATTCGAGCAAAACATGTTCGATTCCATTTCCCCCGTTCCGTTGGTAATACCGTTGTGTTGTGGCCCATAGAATAAAGCAGGCGGACGAATACGGAACAACCATAATAAGAAGCTATTTTTATCCACCAAAACAAAAACTCTTTTTTTTACATATGGAACTAAACTCAATTCTTTCATACTAGTAACAAATCTAATAAGTATGTATTCATCACACATATCAGAACATTTCGGAATACAGTATAGAATTCATCTTTTTAGGACCAATATTTTGAATTGATACGTTAGATATAGATGGATCGTATCTCGTAAATTATCTCTCTTTCGTCAATCGATGTTTCTTTTTTTTTTATCCTTTCTTTTGCTCCTTGATGACCAAACGATTGGATCTCTCATAACTATTCAATTTCTCTCTTGTTTTGCCACCCATTTCGGATTTCATCATCAATATTCTTCAGAAATATCCCCTCAATTATTCCTGGGCTGTGGGTAGCCAGTGAAACATTTCGAAATAATTGATTGATCCAGGGGGAGTTCTTTCGTCTCGAAATCCGAATAATATTCATTACTTCAAGTGGTTTTTCGGGCATTCATCGAAAGGAACAAATGAAGATACAATTGGTTCGAATTTGACCAATTGAGATATCTGGGAACTTGATTATTTCTTCATTCGAAACGGACCTTTATTCTATTTCTATATTCTTTCTAGATCCAAGGACTAAACAATTCAAAAAAAAAAAGAAGGAATAGATCCGATCCATAGGTTCCATACCTTGTTATAGAACTCATGCTTCATAGAAATATCGGATCAGATAGAGTCGGCGAATGAAGCAGTTTCATTAACAATTTACAGAACAGATTAAAAGTGCCAAAAAAGAAAGCATTGACTCCCCTCCCATATCTTGCATCTATAGTCTTTTTGCCCTGGTGGATCTCTCTCTCATTTAATAAAAGTCTGGAACCTTTAGTTACTAATTGGTGGAATACAAGGCAATCCGAAACTTTTTTGAATGATATTCAAGAGAAGAACGTTCTAGAAAGATTCATAGAATTAGAACAACTATTCCTGTTGGACGAAATGATAAAGGAGTACCCGGAGACACAGATACAAAAGCTTCGTATAGGAATCCACAAAGAAACAATACAATTGGTCAAAATGCACAATGAAGATCATATCCATATAATTTTGCATTTCTCGACAAATATAATCTGTTTTGCTATTCTAAGTGGTTATTCTATTCTGGGTAATGAAGAACTTGTCATTCTTAATTCTTGGGTTCAGGAATTCCTCTATAACTTAAGCGACACAATAAAAGCTTTTTCTATTCTTTTATTAACTGATTTATGTATCGGATTCCATTCGCCCCATGGTTGGGAACTAATGATTGGTTCGGTCTACAAAGATTTTGGATTTGCTCATAACAATCAAATTATATCTGGTCTTGTTTCCACTTTTCCAGTCATTCTAGATACAATTTTGAAATATTGGATCTTCCATTATTTAAATCGTGTATCTCCTTCACTTGTAGTGGTTTATCATTCAATGAATGAATGAAGAACTCATTTGATCTGCCGATATCAATCAAATCCGAATGTTACTTCGTACATAAACAAACCATTTTTAATCTGACTCACTCTTTATACTTCTACCCGTCTAAGGGATTCCCCCTCCAGTACAATGGCAGAATCGTGGATAGGGAACTATACTAGCTACCTACCTAATTTATTGTAGAAATTTCCGGGATCAATAATTGGACCATGCAAAATAGAAATACCTTTTCTTGGGTAAAGGAACAGATGACTCGATTCATTTCCGTATCGATCATGATATATGTCATAACTCGGACATCTATTTCAAATGCATATCCCATTTTTGCGCAGCAGGGTTATGAAAATCCACGAGAAGCAACTGGGCGTATTGTATGCGCCAATTGCCATTTAGCTAATAAGCCCGTGGATATTGAGGTTCCACAAGCTGTGCTTCCTGATACTGTATTTGAAGCAGTTGTTAGAATCCCTTATGATATGCAACTGAAACAAGTTCTTGCTAATGGGAAAAAGGGGGCTTTGAATGTGGGGGCTGTTCTTATTTTACCCGAGGGATTCGAATTAGCTCCCCCCGATCGTATTTCTCCCGAGATGAAAGAAAAGATAGGCAATCTGTCTTTTCAGAGTTATCGCCCCACTAAAAGAAATATTCTTGTGGTAGGTCCTGTTCCTGGTCAGAAATATAGGGAAATCGTCTTTCCCATTCTTTCCCCGGACCCTGCTACTAAGAAAGACGTTCACTTCTTAAAGTATCCCATATATGTAGGTGGGAACAGGGGAAGAGGTCAGATTTATCCCGATGGGAACAAGAGTAACAATACAGTCTATAATGCTACAGCAGCAGGTATAGTAAGCAGAATAGTACGTAAAGAAAAAGGGGGGTATGAAATAACCATAGCTGACGCATCGGATGGACACCAAGTGGTTGATATTATACCTCCAGGACCAGAACTTCTTGTTTCAGAGGGTGAATCTATCAAGCTTGATCAACCATTAACGAGTAATCCCAATGTGGGTGGATTTGGTCAGGGAGATGCAGAAATAGTACTTCAAGATCCATTACGTGTCCAAGGTTTGTTGTTCTTCTTGGCATCTGTTATTCTGGCACAAATCTTTTTGGTTCTAAAAAAGAAACAGTTTGAGAAGGTTCAATTGTCCGAAATGAATTTCTAGATCCACGGATTCATCAAGCTGGTAAAAAGAGCCGAATTGTTGTGATCGATGCAATTATGTATGATTCAAAAAAATCATGGAAAATGTTTTGCTTGCTTTGTTTATACTGTTTTTCTGCGAGATGCCGGAAATTGCTTGTATCCCATTCCTAGCAATAGTATGTATATTGCGAAGAAGACTACTTGATCCCCCCTTCTTTTTTTCAATCAAAATGGGAGTGTTGTGACTATGCTAGGCCTCCCATTGGCAGATTGTAAATGCCATGTAATGCATCAATAGTTTTTTTGTACCTAATAGAATCGAATTCTAATAGATAATAGGCATAAGTAGGAGGAGAATACACGCGGATAAATGAAAGGAACAAATGATTCTAGGAGGGATTACTCGTCTTCCTAATCTTCCACACAAGACAAGGTTGGAAAATTCCTTTTCTTGTGTGGAAATAATAATGATTCTTGATCCTGTTCGTCAAAGATTACTATTTATTTGATTTTCCAGTTCTATCGGAACTCGTTTGTTTCGATTCATAAGAAGTAGTGGACAAACAAAAAAAGAGGTGGGAGTAACTTACTGAGCAAATAAAACTTCTTCAATGAACTTATAAAAAAAAGTAAAAAAAGAAAATTTTAACTGTGATGAGATAATCAATAAGGATTGGGATATGCGCAAAAATCCAAGATTTCATCTTTTCGCCCGGAGCATTAAGAGTCTTTTTTTTGCTTGAAATTTTCTTTTTTCTTTTTCTAGAGTAAGATTAGTATCGAAATGATTTGCAGGATGTCTCATCTATAGAAATCCATATTGTG